ATTCAAAGTATTATGTCTGATTAAAGTAATAAATTGTAAATTTATTTAAGAAGTAAAATTCTGATACTAAAGTGAGTGATTGGAAAGGTATATTATAGTTTAATAAAAAACATTAAATTGCAAATTTAAAAATATTTTTAAATTAATATATAAATATATTTAGGTATAAAATTTTATAATTTAGAAAATTATTTAATTTAATTTAATCCTATTTATGAATTAAGATTTATAAATAAATTTATTTATTAAACTTTGAAGGTTTAAAGTTTGGGGTTATAACTTAAAATCTTGTATAATTATAAAATTAAAATAATAGAAGAAAAAAATAATGAGAAAAAATAAATAAATGTAAGTTTATTAGGAGTAAATAAATCAAAATTAATTAATTTTGATTTTATTTTATAAATAAAAAATGAATTTAATATTATATTAGTATAAATATAAAGTATAACTAGTGAACTTAGTATTATTAATAAAAAAATAATTAGTATATTTGATGATTTAATAAAAATAAATAGTCTAAATCATTTTATGTAAAAAAATGAAAATGGAGGAAGTCCTGATAGATTAAATATAAAAATAATAAATAAAAGATTAAATTTTAAATTAGATTTTAAATAATTAAATGATAGAGTTATTTTGGAAAAATATATAATAGAAAATAGTCTAAAGGTAATAATTGAATAGAATAGAAAATATTTAAATCAAATAATATTCTTTATAAAAATTAATAAGATTATTCATCTAGTTTGATTAATAGAAGAATATGATATAAGTGTTTTAAAGTTAGTTAAATTTAATATTATATAAGGAGGGATTATAGAACATATAATGATTAAAATATATAAAATGTATTGGTGAAATGAAATTAGAGATATTATATAAAATGGGATAATTTTTTGGAAAGTTAAAATAATTAGTAATATATTTCATGGTAAAAATTTGGCAATTAATGGTAATCAAAGGTGGAATGGTGGGATACTTAATTTTATTATTAGAGCTATAATTAGAGTAAAATTAATAAAGTTAGTTTTAAAAAAAATATTATTAGAAATAATTGAAAAAATAATAATAAATGATGCTATAATTTGAATTAAAAAATAAAAGAAAATTATTTTTTTATGATTTATCGATAAGTTTAATGCACAAATGAATAAAAAATTACTAATTTCTAGAATAAATCAAATTAGAATTAAGTCTGTAAAAAATACTCTCATTAAAGATAATATTACAATATTAGGAATAATATAATAATTTAAAAATATAATAATAAAATATTTTATTTTTATAATTTATAAAATTAAAATTTAAGTATTTAATTTTTATTATGTTTTAATGTAAGAGGCATATAAATTTTTGAAGTTTAGAGAGATAGTTTAATTCTATTAGACATAAAAAATAATTAGAAATAAAATATTAATGAAAGTATAAAAATATACATAATTTATTCTATCAAAATAATCCTTTTAAGGTCAGGCATATCATTAAAAATAAATAAGAGAAAATATTCTATAGTTAGGGTATGAACCTAAAAGCTTTAAAATTAGCTTACTTATTTTTTAATTAATTTAAGATAGCTTTATAAAATAAAATATATTAAATTTTAGTTTAAGTAGAAAAATAGTTCATTTACATTGAATAGATTTTATAAGAAATAAAAAATTTAATTATTTTAAATTAATAAATATATTTTAAAAAATATTAAAATTTATAAAATAAAAGTTTATATAAATTAGAATGAAATTATTTAATAATAAACGAAAAAAAAATATGTATAATGTGGGCAATAAATAAAAATTATGTAAGAATGTAAGAAAATTATGTAAAATTCAAAAAAAATATTGATAAATTAAAGATAAAATAAATTAAGTCATTATAAATAAATAAATCTAAATTAAATAAATTTTTCTTGAAAATATTTTTAAAAAAAAAAAAATAATTCATAAAAATATATTTTCATAAAAAAATTTATATTGATAATAAAATATTTTAAAGATATATATAAATATATATAAATATATATAAATATATATAAATATATATAAATATATATAAATATATATAAATATATATAAATATATATAAATATATATAAATATATAATTTATTAAAAATTTAATTTATATTTAAAAATTTATTTTATAAATAAAAATATTAATAAAATTTATGAAAAATAATTATTAAATTTAAATAATTAATAATAAAATTAAAGAATATAATTAATATTTATAATAATTAAAATTATGTTAATAATATATAGTAATTTATAAAAATAATAATAAAATTAGTGCCAGCAATTGCGGTTATACTAATATTATAAATAAATTTTTTTATAATTAATAATTTAATAATAATTTAAAAATTTTAATAAAAAATAATTTTTATATGGTGAAATATTTAAGATAATAATAAGATTAATATTGAATAATAAATAAATTTATAAAATTATAGAAAAAATTAGGATTAGATACCCTATTATTATAATTAAAATTAGTTAATAAAAGATTAAATGTAAAACATTAAATTTAAAAAATTTGGCGGTATTTTAAATAGTTAGAGGAATTTGTCAATTAAATGATAATCCACGTTTGGAGTGTCCTAGTCTAGTTTTTATATATTGTTGTATAAAAATTATTTTAAAAGAAATTTAATAATTAAAATATTTAATTTAATTTGAATATAAATCAAAATGTAGAATTATTAGGTATATAGATGAATTACAATTTAATTTAATATTAGAATTATTTTTTTAATTAAAATAATGAAAGAGGATTTAAGAGTAAATTTAAAGAAATTTTTAAATTGAAATATTAATTAAAATATGTACAAATTGCCCGTCATTTTCATAAATTAATAATTGAAAGAAGTCGTAACAAAGTAAATGTACAGGAATGTGTATTTAGATAAGTATAAAAATTTATAATTTTTAGATAGTATAATTTAATTAAAAAATTTTATAGTTAATTTTAAGATAATAATGGAGAAATATTTATTTATTGTAAATAAAATTATAAAAATAATATAGGGTTGAATTAATTTAAAATAAATTAATTAATAATAATTATAGTGTGAAGGTACTGTAAAGGAAATAAATTTAAATAAAATAAAGTAATTTTAATTTATTGTACCTTTGGTATCAGGGGTTATTAAAATAAGATTTTTAAATTTATAAGATTTCTCGAAGTTAAAAGAGCGAATAGAATATTATAGTTAATGTAGAATAATTATTATAAATATTTTATTAGTGAATATATTTTAGTCAATTTTAAGGATATCTAGTTTTTTCTGTAAAAATTTAATTTAATTTTAATTTTTAATATTGTTTAAATATAAATAATAATATTATAGAGTTAATAATAAAAATTATGGGATAATCTATAATTTTTTTTAAAATTATTTAATGGAAGGGATTAATTATTTTATAAAAATATTCATAATATTTGAATTTTTTAATAAAAATTTAATAATTTATAAAATTTTTTAATTAGATAAATTTTAATTTATTGATTTATAATTAAAAATTTAATATTTTAAGAAAATATTTATTATAATAATAATAATAAAAAATTAATGATAATATTAGTAAAATAAAAAAAATTTTAAGATATATTTTTGATGGTAAAAATTAATTTTAGTAATTAGGCAAAAATGTAAGTTCACCTGTTTAATAAAAACATGGTTTTTTGATTATAATTTAAGATTGTTTCTGCCCATTGAATTAATATTTGAATGGCTGCAGTATATTAACTGTACAAAGGTAGCATAATAAATAGTTTTTTAAATGAAAACTGGGATGAATGAAGTGATGAAATTTACACTGTCTTAAATTAAAATTATTGAATTTAATAATTAAGTAAAAATGCTTAGATGTAAATATGGGACGAGAAGACCCTATAGAATTTTATATAAATTTAATTATTAAATTGGTAATAAAAATTTATTAAGTTTATATTTTATTGGGAGGATCGTTAAATTAATAAAACTTTAATAATTGAGTAACCATTAATTTATGATTTTTTAAGAGTGGTTTTTAAATTTAAGTAGAATTAATTACCTTAGGGATAACAGCGTAATATCTTTAGAGAGATCTTATTAATAAAGGTGATTGCGACCTCGATGTTGAATTAAGATAAAAATTAAATGAAGGAGTTTAATATTTAAGTCTGTTCGACTTTTAAAATCTTACATGATTTGAGTTTAGATCGGCGTGAGCCAGATCGGTTTCTATCTATATTTAGAGTTAAAATTATTTGTACGAAAGGACTTTAATTTTTAATAATATTAAAAATATAAAAATATATTACTTTGGCAGATTAGTGTATTAAATTTAGAATTTAATTTAAAATATAATAAATATTTATATAAGTAATAATTAATAATTATTTAATTTTTATGGTTTTGAATTTAGTAAGATTTTTAATAATTTTATTAGTAGTACTTGTAGGGGTTGCTTTTTTAACATTATTAGAACGAAAAATTTTAGGATATGTTCAATTACGTAAAGGTCCTAATAAAGTAGGATTTATAGGAATTTTACAGCCTTTTAGTGATGCTATTAAATTATTTAGTAAGGAAAATTTTATTATTTATAAATCTAGTTATTATTTATTTTATATTTGTCCTATTTTATTATTTTTTATAATAATATGTAATTGATTATTTGTTCCTGTAATTACTAATATTTATTTTTTAAATTATTCTTTATTATTAATTGTTATTATTCTTACAATAATAAGATATATATGTATGTTAATAGGATGATCATCTAATTCTACTTATTCTATAATAGGAGCTATTCGTGCATTAGCCCAAACTATTTCTTATGAGGTAAGATTTATTTTAATTATTTTAGTATTAATAGTTTTAAGTGAAACTTATAGGTTAAGAGATTTTATGAAGTGACAAATGAATAGTAGATATATAGTTATATTATTTCCTTTATTTATTGTGTTTTTTATTAGTATTTTAGCTGAATTAAATCGTAGTCCTATAGATTTTATTGAAGGAGAGTCTGAATTAGTTTCTGGGTTTAATGTTGAATATTTTAGAGGAGGGTTTGCTTTAATTTTTATGGCTGAATATGGTATGATTATTTTTTTTAGATATTTATTAGTATTAATGTTTATTGGTGGTTCAAGAAATTTTTTTATATTTGTTAATTTAAATATAATAATTTTATTAATTATTTTTTTACGGGGGATATTGCCTCGTATACGATATGATGAATTAATATATTTATGTTGAAAGATTATATTGCCTTTTATTTTAAGTTATAGGTTATTTATTTTAGGATTTAAATTTTTATTTATAGTTTTAATTTAATTTATGAAAAAATTAATAGAAAATTTAAATTTCTTTAATATGTTTTCAAAACATAGTCTTATACAAGATCATTAATTTTATTTTAATAGGGAGTCTCAAAGAGTATTAATAGGGGTAAATAAGATAAAATAAATAAAGTAAATAATAGATAAAAATTGTCTAATATATACAAAAGGGGGTTCAATAGGTTGGGCTCCTGCTCATGTTAAAAGGATAAAGTTATTAATAAAAATATAATATAAAATTTGGGTTGGGGGGTAAAATGATAGGGTATTCATGGTGGATGTTATTAATGGTAAAAAATAAAGGATAATAATTGATATTAGAAGGGCAATTACTCCTCCTAATTTATTTGGGATTGATCGTAAAATTGCGTAGGCAAATAAGAAATATCATTCGGGTTGAATATGAATAGGTGTAATTATTGGATTTGCTGGAATAAAATTATCTGGGTCTCTAAAGATATATGGGTATTGGAAAATAATGATTGAAAAAAAGAAAATTATAATAATGAATCCTAATAAATCTTTATAAGAAAAATAAATATGAAATGGAATTTTATGAAGATTTCTATTTGTTCCTAGAGGATTATTAGATCCTGTTAAATGAAGAAAGTACAAATGAATAATAACTAATATTAAAATTATAAAAGGAAGGATAAAATGAAGGGAGTAAAATCGATTTAATGTAGCATTATTAATTGAGAATCCACCTCAAATTCATATAACTATTATATTTCCAATGTAGGGGATAGTTGATACAAGATTTGTAATTACAGTTGCCCCTCAGAATGATATTTGTCCTCAAGGTAGAACATAGCCTAGAAAAGCAGTAGCTATAGAGGTAAGGAAGATAGTTACTCCAATTAATCAAGTATGGGTTAATAAAAATGATTTATAGTATATACCTCGCCCTATATGGGCATATATACAAATAAAAAAAAAAGTAGCTCCATTAATATGAATATTGTGTATTAATCATCCGTTAGAAATATTTTGTATAATGTGGATAATTCTATAAAAAGCATGGTGAATATTTGGGCAGTAATGTATTGATAGAAAGAATCCTCTAATAATCTGAATTCTTAAAAATAATCCCAGTAAGGATCCAAAATTTCATCAGTAAGAGATATTAATAGGAGTTGGTAGTTTTAATAAAGTTGATTTGAGGATATTTAAGATTTGATTCATATATTTATGTATTTATATATTTTAAAATAGATTAATTTAATTTTCGAAGAGCAGTTATTTTAATAGAACAAATTTTAATAATAGTAAAAAGTGATAGAAGTAAATAAAGTATACAAATTATTGTAATATTTCTGTAAGGGTAATAAAAAATATAAAGAATATTATTAAATAAATTATTATTTAATAAAAAAGATATTGATGTTTCTTGAAATTTATAGGGAGGAAATTTAAAATAATAGTTTAATAAAAGAAATAGTAAAATTATAATATTAAGAAAGAATCTTATTATTAATGGGGTATTAAATATAAATTTAGTTTGATAGTTTGAAATTAATCTAGAAAAGTATAAAAATATAATTAATATCCCTCTTACTATAATAAGAAATAGTATAATTGAATATATGAAATTATTAGATCACGTGGATATTAAAAAACAGATAATTCTTCTGTAAATTATAATAAGGATAAGAATAATAATAGGGTGTAGATAATTGATTAGAAGAAAGTAAAGGATAAATAGAAGGATTATTAAAAAAAATTGAAAAAGTGTAAATTTAGTCATATGGGGGGGGGGTAAGTAATATTAGTTATAAATAATTTATTAAAAAAAAATGTAAATTAATTAATTTGTTAGTTTTAAATTAAATGATAAATTATCTTTAATTTACAAAATTAATATTTTTATTAAACTATAAAACTTTTAATTTATAATTGTGAATAAATTAAGTATTCAAAAAATAGTTTATTAGAATACTAATTTTGGAGATTGGAGGTGTAATGTATTTATTATTTTTTTGAATCTAAAATGATTAATTTTATTTAGTAAAATTTTTTATGATATAATAATTTATATATTGATTTTTTTTATGACTTTTACATTATTAATTTTTTTATATAAATATATATTAATTTTATTGTTATTAATAGAATTAATAGTTTTAAATATTTCTTTAATAATATATTTGATATATGGAGTGATAGGGATAGATTTCTATATAATTTATTATTTAGTATTTAGGGTTTGTGAGGGAGTTTTAGGATTGAGATTAATAGTAGTAATTGTGCGGTATTATGGTAGTGAGTTATATTATATGTTTAATATAAGAAAATTTTAATTATGATAAAATTTGTAATAATAATATTATTTATTAGTTTGATATTAGTAAAAAATCGAATATTAATATTTTATTATAACTTATGTTATTTAATAAGTTTTATAACTATTTTTATATATATGTATGTTACTACTAAGTGAAGGATAATTTCTTTAATATTTGGGTGTCATTATTATTCTATTTGATTATTTATTTTAAGTTTTTGAATTTTAAGATTAATAATAATGTGTTTGAATAGATTAAAGGTTGTAAAGATATTAATATTTTTAATGTTATTATTTTCTTTAATAATATTTTTTTTATCTATAGATTTAATTTTATTTTATTTGATGTTTGAGATTAGATTAATTCCTACTTTTTTTTTAATTATTTATTGAGGGGTTAATTTAGAGCGAATTAGAGCTTCTTACTATTTATTAATATATATATTATTAGTTTCTTTTCCTTTATTAATTTATATTTTTAAAATATACTTATATGGATTAACTTTAAAGTTTAGATTAATATTAATAGTAATAGAAACTTATGACTTTAATTTTTGAGGGTATATCATTATTTATATAGCTTTTTTTATTAAGATACCTTTATATATTGTTCATATTTGATTGCCTAAGGCTCATGTTGAGGCTCCAGTTTATGGCTCAATAATTTTAGCTGGGGTTTTATTAAAGATAGGGGGGTATGGATTAATTCGTATATTAGAACTTTTTATTAAAAGTAGATTAAAATATAATTATTTAATTTTTAGGGTGAGGATTGTGGGGAGGATATTAATAGGGATGGTATGTTTAGTTCAAATTGATATAAAAAGTTTGGTAGCTTACTCTTCAGTGGTTCATATAAATTTAATTTTATGTAGGATATTAACATTGTTTAATTTTGGATTTTTAAGAAGATATATTATGATAATTGCTCATGGGTTATGTTCCTCTGGGTTATTTTATATAGTGAATTTATATTATAGACGGTCAATAAGTCGTTTATTAATTTTAAATAAGGGGTTAATTAGAAAGTTACCTACCTTTATATTATGATGATTTTTATTATGTTCTGTTAATTTTTCATTTCCATTTTCTTTGAATTTTATTAGAGAAATTTTAATACTAATAGTAATTTTAAATTGAAGTAGCTTTACTTTAGTTTATTTAATAATAATTTGTTTTTTTAGGAGAGCTTATTCCTTGTATTTATTTTCTTATGTTTATCATGGGGGGGGAGAGGAAGTTGTTATGGATAGATACAATAGGGGGGTAGTAAAAGAATTTTTAATTTTAATTATACATTTTTTTCCTTTATTGATTTTTTTATTAAATTTAATTATTTTTATATAAAAATTTAAGTAGTTTAATTAAAACAGTAATTTGTGGAATTAAAAATATACTTTAAATAATTATCTTAAATTATAATTAATATTTTTGTTTATTTTTTTTTTATATTATTGAGATTTATAATTTTATTTGTTTTGAGGGTATGATTATATGTTTTAGAGTATAGGGTTATAATAGAGTGACTTATAATTAGGTTAAATTCTTTAAACATTGAGTTAATGTTACTAGTTGATTGAATTTCTTTATTATTTATTAGTTTCATTATGTTAATTTCTTCAATAATTATTTTATATAGTTATATTTATATAATAGGACATAAGTTTATTAAACGATTTATTTTTTTAATTATATTATTTGTTTTATCAATAGTGTTAATAATCATTAGTCCTAATATCATTAGAATTATATTTGGTTGAGATGGATTAGGGGTAGTTTCTTACTGTTTAATTATTTTTTATCAAAATTATAGGTCATATAATTCAGGAATAGTGACTGTATTATGTAATCGAGTAGGTGATGTTGGATTATTAATGGCAATTAGAATAATAATAATTATAGGAAGTTGAAATTTAATATTATATGAATATAATGAAAATTTATTGATTATATTTATATTAATAATTGCTGCCATTACTAAGAGAGCCCAAATTCCTTTTTCTACTTGGTTACCCATAGCAATAGCAGCTCCTACCCCAGTATCTGCTTTAGTTCATTCTTCTACATTAGTAACTGCAGGGGTTTATATCATAATTCGGTTTAATAAATTATTGGTGAGAAGGGGATTAAATAATCTCTTATTTTTTTTAGCAGTAACTACAATATTTATAGCTGGTTTAATAGCTAATTTAGAAGTAGATTTAAAAAAAATCATTGCTTTATCAACATTAAGTCAATTAGGAGTAATAATAATAATTTTAAGGGTAGGGTTGGAGATAGTAGCATTTTATCATTTATTAGTACATGCTATTTTTAAATCAATATTATTTATATGTGCAGGGGTAATTATTCATTTAATAAGGAATAATCAAGATATTCGTTTATTAGGTAGTTTAAAAGATATACTTCCTTTTGTAATAATATGTTTTTTTATTGCAAATTTGGCGTTATGTGGGTTTCCTTTTATAGCTGGATTTTATTCTAAGGATTTTATTATGGAGTTGATTTATAGAAGGAGTGTAAATATATATATACTGATATTTATTATAATTTCTTTAATATTTACTGTTTCTTATTCTTTTCGGTTATTTTATTATATATTTTTTAGAGAAATAAAATTTTATAGTTATTCAAATGTAGGGGAGGAGAAACTAGTTAATATTTCTATAATGATTTTAATATTTTTAAGAGTAATTATTGGGTCTGTTTTGAATTGATTATTTTTTTTTGATTATTATTTAATTTTTTTAAGTGTGGATATTAAAGTAATTACTTATTTTTTATGTTTAATGGGGGGAACGAGAATAATTGTTTTTAATGTGAAATTTTTATATAAAAATTTATTTATGAGGTATTATCTGAGATCTATATGATTTAAAAATTATATATATTTATGGATTTATTGTCCAATTAATATGGTTGGGGGGAGGTTATTTATTATTGATAAGACTTGAATTGAATTTAATAGAGTGGATTCTTTATTTTATTTAATTAAATATATTAATAAAAATTTAATATTTAAGGCTCATATAAATTTATTTATTTTTATCTATAGATTATTAGTAATTTATTTAATATTTTAAGATATATTATTAATAAAAATAAATAAATAATTTTTAAATATTATTTTTATAATGAAAATATAATGTTTTTTCTAAACTATATTTATGACGGGATATAATAAATTTTAATAAAGAGATAGAATTTAAATAGCTTATAGTAAAGTTTAATATTGAAGATATTAAGAAAATTAAATTTAATTTTTAAATAAATAGTACATTAAATTAATTAAGTAATTTATTTTTATTAAAGGTTATTAAAATTATTATTTTATATATTACATTATGTAAATAAATGAGAAATAATATGTTCATTAACATATGATAATGAATTAGAAGTTCATTTAAATTTATTTCTTTAATTAATTAGAATTTAAGGATTCAATGAAATTATTAACAATAATTTACCTCTATTTTGGTTTTAATTAAATTTTCTTAGTTTTTATTAAAAACAAGATTTTAAGTCGAAATTAAATGTATTATATTACTTTAAGAAAGTTATAATTATAGATTAAGATATATATAATTATAAAATATATAATTTTTAATTGCAAATTAAATGTTATGAAAATTAACTAATACCCTAATTATAAATTTAAATATTTCAATCAATTGAATTTTCAGTATATTCTAAGTAAAGACCAATAATTAATAAAAAAAAAAAAATAATTCTACAGATAATTATTACTAAATTAAATTTTAAGGAGGTGAGGATAATTAACGGAATTAAAAGAGTGAGCTCAATATCAAAAATTAAAAAAATAAGTCTAATTAAAAAGAATTGAATTCTAAAGGGTAAGTGGGGGGGTGAAATAGGGTCAAATCCACATTCGAATGGGGATGCTTTTTCTTGATCTTTATAAGATTTTTTTGAAATGAATAAATTTAAAAATATTATTATTAGTGAAATAAATAAAGGGATTAATACAAAAAAAATTATAGAATAGATTATTTATATTAAATTAAATTAAATATTTTAATTGGAAATTAAATGTAATAAATTATTATACTATATAAATATTTAAATTAAAATCTTCATCAGTAGATAGAAATATAGAGGAATAACCAGACTACATCAACAAAATGTCAATATCAGGCAGCTGCTTCAAATCCAAAATGATGGTGTGAGGAAAAGTGAAGACGAGATATTCGAATATAACAAAAAAAAAGAAATAGTGTTCCAATAATTACATGTAATCCATGAAAGCCTGTTGCAACAAAGAAGGTAGATCCATAAATTGAATCAGCAATTGTAAAAGGGGCTTCTATATATTCGATTAATTGTAGGAAAGTAAAGTATCCACCTAATAAGATAGTTAGAAGAAGACTTTTTTTTCTTTCTTTTAAATTACTATTGAGTATTCTATGATGGGATCATGTAATTGTTAATCCTGAAGAAACTAGAATAATTGTATTTATTAATGGGATATCAAATGGATTAAAAGATTTAATTCCTAATGGTGGTCATAATTGACCAATTTCTATTGAAGGGGCTAGAGATGAATGAAAGTAAGCTCAGAAAAAAGAAAAAAAAAATAAAATTTCTGAGATAATAAATAAAATTATTCCTAATCGTATTCCATTGTAAACAATTGAAGTGTGAATTCCTTGGAAAGTAGCTTCTCGTGTAACATCTCGTCATCATTGATATGCACATATTAGAGTGCATGGGATAGTAAGTAATAATGTATAATTTATATTATGGAATCATCTAACTGCCCTAATTAAATTATTAAAAATACTAAATGAAATAATGATAGGTCAGGGGCTTATAGTAACTAGGTGGAAAGGGTGATTATGTTTAGACATAGATATATTAAATTAGGTGTCTCTTCTATATAAAGTAGATAAAATTGAGAATACGTAAGCTTGAATTATTGAGACTGAAATTTCTAAAATAAATAATAAAATTTGAGAAAATAATATAATATTTAATATAATAATCCTAGAGATTAATTGACCTGAAGATCCTAAAAGAGATAATAATAAATGTCCTGCAATTATATTCGCAGTAAGTCGAATTGATAAGGTAATTGGGCGGATAAGTAGTCTAATTGATTCAATGATAACTATAAATGGTATTAATAAAGTAGGGGTTCCTTGTGGGGTTAAATGAGTCATTAATATATTAAAATAATTAATAATTCTATAAAGTATTATTCTTAATCATAAAGAAAAAGATAATGATATACAAAATCTTATATGTCTAGTAGACGTAAAAATATATGGGAATAGACCTAAGAAATTGTTAAAAAAAATTATAAATATTAATCTAATGAAGATAATAAGATTAGAAAATGAGTAGCTGATAATAACTTTAAATTCATTAAAAATATAGTTAATAATTATAGTTCAAAAAATTGTTAAACGTGATGGGATTATTCAAAATTGTCTTGGGAGTAGTAAAAAAATAATACTTATCCTGATTCAATTTAAGGAGGTTGTTATTGAAGTTGTTGGATCGAAAATTGAGAAAATATTTATTATCATAGTCAAGATCAGTTTGAAAGTTTAAAATTTTGTATTGAGGGGGAGATGATTTTAGGGGTCTTAAAAAAATGTATAAAAATAATGATTATTAACAAAATTCTGACAGTAATTAAATATATAACTGTTCATATTATAGGTATTATTTGTGGAATAAAAGAATATTACTGGCATATAATAATTTTAAATTGACATTTTAATGTTATAAAGTTTAACTAATTCTTTGTTTTAAGGTAAAAAATCATTAAAAATAGATAAATTCTATTATTTTTTGATTTAAAAAATCAATACTTTTTTCAGTCATTTAATGTGAAGTTAGTGTAAAGGATTTTTATTTATTTAATATTTATTGATTATTTATAGATATTAGTCAATTTTTGAAATTTAAGAAGTTAGTAGATTCTACTACGATTGGTATAAATCTGTGGTTAATTCCACAAATTTCTGAACATTGACCAAAAAATAAACCTGGGCGATTTATTAGTAGCATTGTTTGATTTAAACGGCCTGGGGTGGAATCTATTTTGATTCCTAAGGCTGGGACAGTTCAAGCGTGAATAACATCTATTGAGGTGGTTAAAATTCGAATAGGAAAATTAAATGGTAGGATACATCGGGTGTCTACATCTAAAAGACGGAATTCATTAGGTTGTAGTTGATTAGATGGAACTATAAAAGAGTCAAATTCAATATTTAGAAAATCTGAGTATTCGTATGTTCAGTATCATTGATGTCCAATAGTTTTAATTGAGAGTTTATTATTATGAATCTCATCTGTTAAATAAAGAATTTTTAAGGAGGGGATTGCAATAAAAATTAAGATAAATATTGGGATAATTGTTCAAATTAATTCAATGGCATGTCCTTGAAGAAGGTATCGATTAATTATTTTATTATTAATTATTATTATTATGATAAAAAAAATTAATATTGTGATAAAGATTAGGATAATTATTGTAAAATCATGGAAAAAAATTATTATATCATATGTAGGAGAGTTTGAGTCTTGAAGTGACATTAATCAGGTGTTAATTTTTAATAAAAGTGGGATCTTTATATATGGAGTTTAAATCCATTGCACTAATCTGCCATATTAAAGTAAATATTAAATTTTAAGTTACATTAAATTGCTGGTACTTCATTATATCTATGGTTAAGAGGGGGGTAAGTATTTTGTCATTCTAGAGATGCATTAAGAAAAAATATATTAATAATTTTTTTTTTTATTGATAATGATTCTCAAATAATAAATATTAATAAGGTTAGTCTTAATATTGAGATTAAGGATCCTATTGAAGAGATAATATTTCAGGATAAAAAAGTATCTGGGTAATCAGAGTATCGTCGTGGTATACCTCTTAATCCAAGAAAATGTTGAGGAAAAAAAGTTATATTTACACCAATAAATATTGAGAAAAATTGAATGTTAAGATAAAAATTATTAAGAGTAAATCCAGTCATTAGAGGAAATCAATGGATAAATCTGGCAATAATAGCAAAGACAGCTCCTATAGAAAGAACGTAGTGAAAATGGGCTACAACATAGTATGTATCATGTAAAATGATATCAATAGAGGAGTTAGATAGCATAATTCCTGTTAGTCCCCCTCTAGTAAATAAAAAAATAAATCCTATAGCTCATCATAAGGTAGGGTTATAATTTATTTTTATACCATGAAGGGTAGATACCCAACTAAAAATCTTAATTCCTGTAGGAATTGCAATAATCATGGTAGCAGAAGTAAAGTAGGCTCGTGTATCTACATCGAGTCCAATTGTGAATATGTGATGGGCTCAAACAATAAATCCTAAAAATCCAATAGCAATTATTGCATAGATTATTCCTAAAGAACCAAAGGTTTCTTTTTTTCCTCTCTCTCTTATAATAATATGTGAAATTAAACCAAATCCTGGTAGAATGAGAATGTAGACTTCAGGGTGACCAAAGAATCAAAATAGATGTTGGTAAAGAATGGGGTCTCCCCCTCCAGCTGGGTCAAAGAAGGAAGTGTTAAGATTACGGTCAGTTAAGAGTATAGTAATTGCTCCAGCAAGGACTGGCAGGGAGAGAAGAAGAAGGATTGCTGTAATTAAAATTGATCAAACTAATAAAGGAATTTTATCTATAGTAAAATTTTTATGATGTATATTAATAATTGTGGAGATAAAATTAATAGCTCCAAGAATGGAAGATATTCCTGCAATATGTAATGAGAAAATTGAGAGATCGATAGAAGCTCCCCTGTGAAAAATGTTTGAGGCCAGGGGGGGATAGACTGTTCACCCAGTTCCGGCTCCTGAATTAATGAATCTTCCTAATAAAAGGAGAGTGATAGAAGGGGGGAGTAGCCAGAATCTTATATTATTTATTCGTGGGTATGCTATATCTGGGGATCCCAGCATTAAAGGGACTAAAAAATTACCAAATCCTCCAATTATAAAAGGTATTACTATAAAGAAGATTATAATAAAAGCATGTCTTGTAACTAATGAGTTATAAATTTGATCATTATTAATTAAGGAATTACAGGAACCGAGTTCTAGTCGAATAATTAATCTCATAGAGGACCCAATTATCCCAGATCAGATTGCAAAGATAAAGTAAAGTATACCAATATCTTTATGATTAGTTGAGTATAGTCATTTATTCAT